ATTCTATTTAAAGACTATAAAATAAAAAATTGGCTTTTTTATCTATTACCAAATACCATTCTTTTTCTTTGTACTTATTATAGTAGACTCGGTTGAATTGTTGTTCATATTGAAATGAATCCAAATTAAGAAGGAGCTGGTCAATGATACTCGAACATGTACTTGTTTTGAGTGCCTATTTATTTTCTATCGGTATCTATGGATTGATCACGAGCCGAAATATGGTTAGGGCCCTTATGTGTCTTGAACTTATACTGAATGCAGTTAATATAAATTTCGTAACATTTTCGGATTTTTTTGATAGCCGACAATTAAAAGGAGATATTTTCTCCATTTTTGTTATAGCTATTGCAGCCGCCGAAGCCGCTATTGGGTTAGCTATTGTTTCGGCAATTTATCGTAACAGAAAATCAACTCGTATCAATCAATCGAATTTATTGAATAAATAAAATGAATAAATTAAGTAATATCAATTATAGAAATTAGACTATTCATCAATTTAAATTATCATCAACTTCAATTAGTATGAATTTCAATCAGCATGTATGATACGCAGATTTGAGAAAAAAGTAAAAAATCAAAGTATCTTGGCCCAATCTCATGAGGCGATCCAGAATTAGATTGATTGGATAAATTCTGGTAAAATCATTGATTCATCTGGTGTCTAAATATAAGATTCATTTATAAGTTTACTAGATCGAAAATTTATGGCATTCAAAAAGTTATAGATCCAATGTCACATTCAGTAAAGATTTATGATACCTGTATAGGATGTACTCAATGTGTCCGAGCCTGCCCAACAGATGTATTAGAAATGATACCTTGGGATGGATGTAAAGCTAAGCAAATTGCTTCTGCTCCAAGAACAGAAGACTGTGTCGGTTGTAAGAGATGTGAATCCGCCTGCCCAACGGATTTTTTGAGCGTTCGGGTTTATTTATGGCATGAAACAACTCGAAGCATGGGTTTAGCTTATTAATACGTTCCAGAATAAACCACTTAAATACATTTTGAATACAGTTGATTTTTTTTTACCGACAAAAACCCGTGCTCAAAAAAAATAATAATATTATTCTATTTTCTATTTTTGAGCACGGGTTTATTTGTCCAAGTGTATCTTGTCTTTACCACGAATTATTTTCCTTGGTTAACAATAATTGTAGTTTTGCCGATATTGGCAGGTTCTTTTATTTTCTTTCTCCCTCATAGAGGAAATAAAGTAATTAGGTGGTATACAATATGTATATGTATCTTAGAGCTTCTTTTAACAACCTATACATTCTGTTCTCATTTCCAATTGGACGATCCATTAACCCAATTAGCAGAGGATTATAAATGGATCAATTTTTTTGATTTTTATTGGAGATTGGGAATAGATGGACTTTCTATAGGACCTATTTTACTGACGGGATTTATTACCACTTTAGCTACTTTAGCGGCTCGGCCAATTACTCGAGATTCCCGATTATTCCATTTTCTGATGTTAGCAATGTACAGCGGTCAAATAGGATTATTTTCTTCTCGAGACCTTTTGCTTTTTTTCATCATGTGGGAGTTAGAATTAATTCCCGTTTATCTACTTCTATCGATGTGGGGGGGAAAGAAACGTCTCTATTCAGCTACAAAGTTCATTTTGTACACTGCGGGAGGGTCCATTTTTCTATTAATAGGAGTTTTGGGTATTGGTTTATATGGTTCTAATGAACCAACATTAAATTATGAAACATTAGCTAATCAATCGTATCCGGCGGCACTGGAAATTATTTTCTATATTGGATTTCTTATTGCTTTTGCTGTCAAATCACCGATTATACCCTTACATACATGGTTACCAGACACCCACGGGGAGGCACATTATAGTACTTGTATGCTTCTAGCTGGAATTTTATTAAAAATGGGAGCCTACGGGTTGGTTCGGATCAATATGGAATTTTTACCCCACGCCCATTCCCTATTTTCTCCCTGGTTGATTACAATAGGCGCAATACAAATAATCTATGCAGCTTCAACATCTCCGGGTCAACGTAATTTAAAAAAAAGAATAGCCTATTCCTCTATATCTCATATGGGTTTCATAATTATTGGAATTGGCTCTATAACCGATACGGGACTCAATGGAGCCATTTTACAAATAATCTCTCATGGATTTATTGGTGCTGCTCTTTTTTTCTTGGCAGGAACGAGTTATGATAGAATACGTCTTCTTTATCTCGACGAAATGGGTGGAATGGCTATCCCCCTTCCAAAAATATTTACGATGTTCAGTATCTTATCGATGGCTTCCCTTGCATTACCGGGCATGAGCGGTTTTGTTGCAGAATTATTAGTATTTTTTGGAATAATTACCAGTCAAAAATATCTTTTAATGCCCAAAATACTAGTTACTTTTTTAATGGCAATTGGAATGATATTGACGCCTATTTATTTATTATCCATGATACGCCAAATGTTCTATGGATACAAGCTATTTAATGTTCCAAACTATTATTTTTTTGATTCTGGACCGCGAGAGTTATTTGTTTCGATCTCTATCCTTCTACCAATAATAGGTATCGGTATTTATCCGGATTTCGTTCTTTCATTATCAGTTGACAAGGTGGAAGCTATTATATCTAATTTTTTTTATCAATAGTTTTCAGGAAAAAAGAACAAATCAAAAAGCAATCCTATTAGTTTGGAATTGTAACCAGATGGATTTGGCCTTTGTGAGAACCATTTGAATCACTACACTACTTGATTCAAATGGTTCTCGACAGTTTATTTCTTATCTTATATTCTTACTTAATATATAATAATATATAATATTTCTTATTTATAGAATATATATACCTATATTTATATATTCTATCTTTGTATTCGTCAGGATCTTTTTCATTTAATTAGATGTTAATGTAAATTAAATGAACCATAACTATGTAACCCTATTCCTAATAAATTGACTCCAAAATAGCATATCCAAATGATAAGAAAGCCCATAGAAGCCACAATTGCGGAATTTACATTTTCAAAATTTGGAGTTGTTCGAGTATGTAAATAAATCGCAAATATGGTCCAAGTAATAAATGCCCAAGTTTCTTTTGGGTCCCAATTCCAATAGGATCCCCATGCCTCATTAGCCCATACTGCTCCCGAAAGAATACCTATGGTTAAAAAGATAAACCCTAAACTAATAATACGATAACTCCAATGATCTAATTGTTGAATCAGTTGAGCCTTGTAATAATTTCTAAAAGAAAAAAAAGAAGTGCTTAGTAAAACATTGTTTCTTTCATTCATGTATTGGATCTCTCCAAAGAAAAATGACTCATTTAATAAATTCTTGTTTTTACTAAAAATCCTTAGAACTTTTCGAAATGTAATGACTAAGAGAGCTACTGATAATAATGATCCACATAAAAGAGCTGCATAGCCCAATACCATCATACTTACGTGCATCATTAACCAATGGGATTGGAGAGCAGGTACTAATATTTCTGATTGATGCATTTTAGTTAACAGACCTGAAGTAACAAAGCCTTGGGTAAAAATAGTAGTTGGCGCGGTTATCGCGCTTAAATAATTGTTATGTTTTTTAACATATGGAACCATATGAATAATGGAGAAACTCCATGAAAGAAAAATTAATGATTCATATAAATTACTTAATGGTAAATGGCCCGAATAAATCCAACGAGTGACTAATAATCCTGTTATACAGAAAAAGGTAGCTATCATCCCTTTTTCTGACGAATTATATAGTCCTATGATTTCATCGGCTGATAAGCTTATCAAATAAATTGTAATTACAATTGAAACGATCGAAAAGGATATATGAGTTAATATATGTTCTAAAGTAGAAAATATCATAATAATCAAAATTATGGGGGGTACAAAACTATACGGAATTGAAATTAAGAATTGAATTCATTATAGGACTTATTATATCTCTTGTATAAGATGCCATGCCGCCACTCGGACTCGAACCGAGATGCTCTAGCACTGCTTCCTAAGAGCAGCGTGTCTACCGATTTCACCATAGCGGCGTAGGGTATTTGGAATAATAATAATCTATTTTTAGTTAATCGTCGAGATTGAAGGAGTCAATTCAATATTTTTTTGAATTCAAATTAATGAGATAAAATCATTTCGTTTCAATATTCAATAAAAATATGCATTGAAAGATTCCAATAAAAATCTGGATTATCCTTTTATTGTATTGATAATAAGATGTTTTATTTTTCAGAGGACATTTTCGTAGTTTATACTCTATAAAAATGGAAATCTTGTAACTAAATAATTAGAACTTCGACCCAAGCATATAACTTCCAAAAAATTCTTTCGTATTTTCATTTTTGAATATTTTGAAAAATGAATTTATCATTTATTTTATAAATCTTATAAATATAAACTCAAAAATGCATTTGTTCAATGAATATAAAAATGCTTTTTGTGGATCATAGTACATAGTGTGACATCCAAGGAATTATGTAAATATTTGTAGAATTTTGTATTAACCGTTAGGTTCTTTTTGGTCCTGTATCAATTTCTTTTTTTTTTCCTAAAGATCTTCTATCTTCTTTTATGTAGAAAATAATCAAACTTATTTATTATTGTGACAAGTGAACCGATGGGGAAAATAAGAATCCCCATTCGGAAATGAGAAAATATATTAAAAAGGGGTACCTTTTTCAGATTTAGATTATTTAATCTAGCGTTTGATTATTTATTTGTCGTACAAAAAAACTTTTTGAATTCCCGGTTGAAAGAGATTTCGCTAACGAAAAAGCCTTCAACGCTGCCCAATATGCCTTTTTTTTCCAAATATTTTTACGAATACGTTTTTTTGATATAGAAGTACGTTTTTTTGGAACTGCCATTAAAAATAAAAAGAAAAAGTTATTCATTTCTATAGTTGGATGTGAAAGACATCTTTATTCAAACAATTCCAATTTTTCTTTCTTTTTCCAGATATTGTATAGAATAAAAAAGAAATTTGAATGAAACTAGTAGTTAATCAAAAAGGATACATGATTTTAGAAAATTTTATTTAGTAATTTTCCTTTTTCTTTTAAGTCTATTTATTATGATGTGAAAAAAAAATTTCAAATATCATATTCTTTGCTACAACGAAAGATGTCTTCCAGTTCAATAAAAGACAATCGCAGAGTTCCTTAATTTTTTTTTATCAATAAACGAACGAAAAAAAGTTTTTTAGAGTCAAGCAAGTTATGAGCCATCTTATTATTACTATTATTTTAGTCATATCAAAATAAAGTAATGTATTAAGTAGTCCATTTTGGTCTAATTCTTTTTCTTTGCTCTATAGATATAAATTATCGTAATACGTAATATTAATTGAAATTATTTTGTATCTTCCTAAAAATTTGACTTAATATATTAATAAGAAAATCAAATTGATAATCGTAACTTGGTTATATTCATATCATTTGACCAATTTGAACTTCTTGATTTGAATATTTGAAGTATTGAAAAAGTGATAAGAGCCGCTGAATCAGAAACAATTAATTAAGAATAAAACAAGAAAAAAAAGGGTTTTTTATTATGGAATATACATATCAATATTTATGGATTATACCTTTCATTCCACTACCAGCTCCTATGTTAATAGGGGTAGGACTTATACTTTTTCCAACGGCAACAAAAAATCTTCGTCGTATGTGGGCTTTTCCTAGTATTTTACTGTTAAGCATAGTTATGATTCTTTCAGTCTATCTATCTATTCAGCAAATAGATAGAAGTTCTATCTATCAATATGTATGGTCTTGGACCATTAATAATGATTTTTCTTTAGAATTCGGTTACTTAATCGATCCACTTACTTCTATTATGTTAATATTAATTACTACCGTTGGAATTTTTGTTCTTTTTTATAGTGATAATTATATGTCTCATGATCAAGGATATTTGAGATTTTTTGCTTATCTGAGTTTTTTCAATACTTCAATGTTGGGATTAGTTACTAGTTCTAATTTGATACAAATTTATATTTTTTGGGAATTAGTTGGAATGTGTTCTTACCTATTAATAGGCTTTTGGTTCACGCGACCTATTGCGGCAACTGCTTGTCAAAAAGCGTTTGTAACTAATCGTGTAGGGGATTTTGGTTTATTATTAGGAATTTTAGGCCTTTATTGGATAACGGGTAGTTTTGAATTTCGGGATTTGTTCGAAATATTGAATAACTTGATTTATAATAGTAAAGTGAATTTTCTATTTGTTACTTTGTCTTCCTTTCTTTTATTTGCTGGTGCAGTTGCTAAATCGGCACAATTCCCTCTTCATGTATGGTTACCTGATGCCATGGAAGGCCCTACTCCTATTTCGGCTCTTATCCACGCTGCTACTATGGTAGCGGCGGGAATTTTTCTTGTAGCTCGACTTCTTCCTCTTTTTATAATCATACCTTCCATAATGAATTTCATATCTTTGATAGGTATAATAACAGTATTATTAGGAGCTACTTTAGCTCTGGCTCAAAAAGATATTAAAAGAAGTTTAGCTTATTCTACAATGTCTCAACTAGGTTATATGATGTTAGCTCTAGGTATGGGTTCTTATCGAGCCGCTTTATTTCATTTGATTACTCATGCTTATTCCAAAGCATTGTTGTTTTTAGGATCTGGATCTATTATTCATTCCATGGAATCTATTGTTGGATATTCTCCAGATAAAAGTCAGAATATGGTTCTTATGGGAGGTTTAAAAAAGCATGTCCCAATTACAAAAACCGCTTTTTTAGTGGGTACACTCTCTCTTTGTGGTATCCCACCTCTTGCTTGTTTTTGGTCCAAAGATGAGATTCTTAATGATAGTTGGTTGTATTCGCCGATTTTCGCAATAATAGCTTGTTCCACAGCAGGATTAACCGCATTTTATATGTTTCGGGTCTATTTACTTACTTTTGAGGGACATTTAAACGTTCAGTTTCAAAATTATAGTGGTCAAAAAAGTAGCTCTTTCTATTCAATATCCCTATGGGGAAAAGAAATACCAAAAACCAGTAAAAAAAAATATCCTTTATTAACTTTACTGGCAATGGAAAATAATGAAAGGGCTTCTTTTTTTTGGAATAAGACATATCAAATTGATGTTAATGTAAAAAACATTATAAGCCCTTTTCTGACTACTATGAATTTTCGCACTAAAAACACTTTTTCTTATCCCCATGAATCGGACAATACTATGATATTTCCCATCTTTCTATTAGTCCTATTTACTTTGTTTGTTGGAGCCATAGGAATTCCGTTTAATCAAGACGTAAGTGATTTAGATATATTATCTAAATTGTTAAATCCGTCTATAAATCTTTTACATCAAAATTCAAATAATTCTGTGAATTGGGAGGAATTTGTGAAAAATGCAAGTTTTTCCCTTAGTATAGCTTTTGGGGGAATATTTTTAGCGACTTTTTTATATAAGCCTATTTATTCATCCTTACAAAATTTAAACTTACTTAATTCAGTTGCTAAAAGAACTCTTAATAGAGTTCTCCGGGACAAA